ATTTTATATTTAAAAATTTAGTATTGAAAAAGTGTATAAAATCTTCTACTAATTTTTGGGTTATTTTTGGCAAAAAATGTGAGGTTAAATATTTATATGTTATATATAATATGTGGTGGCATAAGTTAACCCTACTAAAACTCGTTAACTTTGATGCGCTTGGTCGAGCCTTTCTTGGTTTTGGGGTTTGACAAGAAAAACAGGATTTGCTGAGCGTAGGGGGTAGGGGGGTTTAACGCGCGGAAACCAAAAGGGGGCATATAGTATAAGGATGAGTTGAATAAGGATGTATTATGCACTTGAGATAAATTAATGTAATTCTTAAATTATGTCATTCAATCATTCATTTATATTGCACTTACAAGGAAAATGTTCAACCTTAATTTAGTATTTGAGCCTGCACTCTGAAATGCAAGTTGAAAGGCAACCAAAAAAGAGAACGCTATGCATTTAAAAGAACGCCCGGCTTGGTGGGTAACGAGTCGAATGAATAACACCAATAGCCGGATGCCAGTATAGATTGATATTAGGGGGTCTACATTCCAGATCCGTGAGATTTCGAATCAGATGCCAGGAATAATTCACAATTAACCACCCGCCACTTTTGTCCCTGATTCTATCATGAATGTTATGCAATTATATAAACTGGTTGGTGGTCTCTTACTACATTAATAATTACTTATTCAATTTTTATTGAGTCAACCAAGGTAAAAATTTGAGGACGACTATTATTGGAGTCAAGGATATGTTAAGTTATATAAAAATTATTCTGAATTTTATGGCATGTCTTATGTATGTCTTAAAAGTTAGTACTTGCTTTATGGTCTAAATAATTAGTTGGTGATTATACATTAATGTACTAATACATTAATGTAATATTATGCATAATATGTACTAGTACATACCTGCATTAAACCCATCTTATTACAGAAAATAGTTTAATTTAGAATTCTGGCTTTGGGAGCCAGTGGTGAGAGTTAAAATCTCTTTTTTCTGGCGCTAGGGAGGGGTTTAACCTCCGATCTTTGGATTACAAGACCAATGCTTTAAATTAAGCTACTAGGGCAAGCTCATTCTAGTGCTTTATTTTCTAATCACCCTGCTAATGGCATTAGGATTAGAAATAGTGCAAAATATAGGACGGATGCAATTTGTCCAATAATAATGAATGGATGTTCAACTGGTATTCCTCCGATTCATGTTAGGATAGCCATGTCTGCAACTAGGGTCCAGAAGAGGAATTGGGTAATAGGCCGAAATGTTAATCCTCGTTGCTTAGACGTGTGGAGAATTGGGACAACTATGAGAACCAGAATAGAAAATAGAAGTGCTAGAACACCTCCTAGTTTATTGGGGATTGATCGTAGAATGGCGTAGGCAAATAAGAAATATCATTCAGGTTTAATGTGTGGTGGGGTAACTAGCGGGTTTGCAGGCGTGAAATTTTCTGGGTCTCCTAAGAGGTTTGGGGAAAATAATGCTAGGGATGTTAGTGCTAGAAGTATTACTGCAAATCCGAGCAAATCTTTGTAGGAGAAGTAGGGGTGAAATGTAATTTTATCTGCGTCTGAGTTTAGGCCGGCTGGGTTGTTTGAGCCTGTCTCGTGGAGGAACAGGAGGTGAAGAATGGTGGCGGCGGCGACGACGAATGGGAGAAGGAAGTGGAAGGCAAAGAAACGTGTTAGTGTTGCATTGTCTACTGAGAAGCCCCCTCAAATTCATTGAACTAGTATGTCTCCTACATATGGGACCGCGGATAATAAGTTTGTAATGACTGTGGCTCCTCAAAATGATATTTGTCCTCATGGTAGGACGTAGCCAACGAAGGCTGTTATTATTACTAACAGAAATAGAATGACTCCGATGTTTCAGGTCTCTTTGTATAAATATGATCCATAGTATAATCCACGGGCAATATGTATATAAATACAGATGAAGAAGAATGATGCTCCGTTGGCGTGAATGTTTCGAATTAGTCAGCCGTAGTTAACATCTCGGCAGATGTGGGCTACTGAAGAGAAGGCGGTGCTGATGTCAGATGTATAATGTATGGCTAGAAATAGTCCGGTGAGGATTTGTGTAATTAAGCATAGTCCTAGCAGGGATCCAAAGTTTCATCATACTGAAATGTTGGAGGGGGCTGGGAGGTCAACTAATGCATCGTTAGCGATTTTGATTAGTGGGTGTGTTTTTCGTAGGCTTGCCATTAAGGGTTCTTATAGTTGAATAACAACGGTGGTTCTTCAAGTCACTGGTCTCGGTTAAAATCCGAGTGGGAATTATGACTTATCTTGTATCATTATTATTGATGGCTTTAATTATTGGATTGGTAGCGGTGGCTTCTAATCCTGCTCCTTATTTTGCTGCTTTTGGTTTAGTAGTAGCGGCTGGGGTGGGGTGTGGGGTTTTAATTGGTCATGGCGGGTCCTTTTTATCTTTAGTTCTTTTTTTAATTTATTTGGGCGGGATGCTTGTTGTGTTTGCTTATTCAGCGGCTTTGGCTGCTGAGCCATTTCCTGAGGCGTGGGGGGATCGTTCTGTGGTCGGATATGTTTTAATTTATTTGGCTGGCGTGGGTTTAATGGTTGGTTTATTTTGGGAAGATTGGTATGAGGGGTCTTGAGTTGTTGTTGATGGTTTGAAGGAGTTTTCTGTATTGCGGGGAGATACGAGTGGTGTGGCTGTGATATACTCGTCTGGTGGGGTTATATTAATTATTTGTGCGTGGGTGTTATTGTTAACTTTATTTGTAGTACTGGAGTTAACTCGCGGGCTGGGGCGGGGAACCCTTCGTGCGGTTTAAATAGTTATTAATAAAATGGCGAGGGTGGTGGATAATAGGAAAATTGTTAAATATGTTTTAATCATGCCCCGTTGGATATCACTTATGGTTTTAGCCATTTTAACCTGTATTGAAGATATGCTTTTTGGTCCTGCTTTTTCAAATCATGTTTGGTCTACTAGTTGTGTAGCAATTGATTGGCCTAGGACTAGGTTTAGTTTAGGGATAGTACGGTGGATGATTGGGGGGAAGTAGCCTAGTATATTGGAGAAGTGGTGTGGTGTTGTTATTGGTTGAATTTTAAGTTGTTTGTTGGTGAGTGTTGTTAGTTCTATGGCTACCAGTAAACCAATAATTGTTACTGCAATGGCAGCTATTTTTAGGGTTATTGGTATAGTTATGATTGGTGTATTTAATGGTAGAAAGTTTGATGTAATAATAAGTCCTGCAATAATGCTTCCTCAGGCAAGTCGTTTGATTGGATTAATTACTGATGGGTTATTTTCATTAATTGGGGACAAAGGTAGGAATCGGGGGGTTCCCATGTTGACGAAAAAGACTACTCGGAAGCTGTATACGGCGGTGAAAGATGTGGCGATAAGTGTTAGGGTGAGGGCTCAGGCGTTTAGGTAAGAGGTGTTTAGGGCCTCAATGATGGCATCTTTTGAAAAGAACCCAGCTAAAAATGGGGTTCCTGTTAGGGCCAGGCTGCCGATGGTTAGGCAGGTTGAGGTAAATGGTAGCAGGTTCTGCAGGCCGCCTATTTTTCGAATATCTTGCTCATCGTTTAGGCTGTGAATAATTGAGCCTGAACACAGGAATAATATTGCTTTGAAGAAGGCGTGAGTACAGATGTGTAGAAATGCTAGTTGTGGCTGGTTGAGGCCAATAGTAACTATTATAAGTCCTAGTTGACTTGATGTTGAGAATGCTACAATTTTTTTGATGTCGTTTTGTGTTAGGGCGCAGGCAGCCGTGAATAGGGTGGTGAGGGCTCCAAGGCATAGGCAGGTTGTTAGTGCCATACTATTATTTTCTATAATTGGGTGAAGTCGGATGAGAAGGAAGATGCCTGCTACAACTATGGTGCTGGAGTGAAGTAGGGCAGAGACTGGCGTGGGACCCTCCATGGCGGAGGGCAATCATGGGTGAAGGCCAAACTGGGCTGATTTACCAGTTGCTGCCAGGATTAGTCCTATTAATGGGAGTGTTATGTCGGAGGACTTTGATAGGTAAAAAATTTGTTGAGTTTCTCATGAGTTTAGGTTTATAGCAATTCAGGCCATACTTATAATTAACCCAATATCACCCACTCGGTTATATAATACAGCTTGTAGGGCTGCTGTGTTAGCATCTGCTCGTCCATATCATCATCCAATTAGAAGGAAGGATATAATTCCTACTCCCTCTCAACCGATAAATAATTGAAATAGGTTGTTAGCGGTGACCAGAATAATTATGGCCACTAGGAATAGGAGTAGGTACTTAAAAAATCGGTTTATATTGGGGTCCGAATGCATATATCATGATGCGAATTCAAGAATTGATCAAGTTACGTACAGGGCGATGGGTGTAAAGATAAGGGAGTAGTGGTCAAATTTAAAGCTGATGTTGATGTCAAATAGGTTGGTATTTATTCAGTGTCAGTTAGTAATAATGGTTTCAGTTCCTTGGTCGAGGAAAAGTATTAGTGGTATAAGGCTAATGAAGAATGCAGTGCTTACGGCAGTTTTTACGTGCGTTGTGGCCCATATTGGGTTTTTAGGGGTCGGGCTTAGTGTAGTAAGTAATGGGTAAATAAGGGTTAGAATAATTAGGGTTAGTGAGGAGGATATAATGAGGGTGGTTGGGTGCATAGCTTTTACTTGGATTTGCACCAAGAGTTTTTGGTTCCTAAGACCAATGGATGAGCTGTTATCCTTTAAAAGCGCAAGGGAGCCACGGAGTTTAACCGTGGGTGTAAGTATTAGCAGTGCTTACTGCCTCTGGCCTTCCTCGGTGAGTAAGGGGATTTTAACCCCTATTTTTAGAATCACAATCTAATGTCTTGAGTTAAACTATACTTACTAGCAGCATCAGCCTCACATGAGTTCTGGTTTTGTAATTAGTAAAATTACTGGGAGGAGGTGAAGGACTATTAGAAGGTGTTCTCGGGTGTGGAATGGTGCGAGTCCTATGATGTGACTGGGTGTTGGTCCTCGTTGGGATATTAGGAACAGGTATAAGGAGTAGCCGGCTGTAATTAGTGTTCCTACCCCTGTTAGTATGATTGTTCAAGGGGACCAGTTGAATAGGGTGGTAATAATTATAAGTTCTCCTATCAGGTTGGGTAGTGGTGGTAGTGCTAAGTTGGCTAGATTGGCAATGAATCATCAGGCTGCTGTTAGGGGAAAGATCATTTGAAGTCCTCGGGCTAGTACTATGGTTCGGCTATGGGTTCGTTCGTAGGCGGTGTTAGCTAGACAAAATAGTGCGGAAGAGACTAGGCCGTGGGCGATTATTAAAATGATGGCGCCAGTGAATCCTCATGGGGTTTGAATTAAAATGCCTCCTGCCACGAGGCCTATATGGCTGACGGATGAGTAAGCGATTAGTGACTTTAAATCTGTTTGACGGAGGCAGATGGACCCGGTTATAATAATGCCTCATAATGCTAAGATGATGAATGGGTAGGCTAACTCTTTTGATAGGGGGTCTAGTATAACTATTATTCGTATTATACCATATCCTCCCAGTTTCAGGAGTACAGCAGCTAGTACTATTGATCCGGCTACGGGGGCTTCTACATGAGCTTTGGGGAGTCACAGGTGTACGCCGTATAGGGGTATTTTAACCAGGAATGCGATTAGGCATCCAGCCCATCATATACTGTGGCCTCAGGAGTTGAGTGTTAGTGGCTGGGAGTACTGTAAAATTAATATTGAAAGGGTTCCTGTTGTTTGTTGTAGAAGTAGGAGGGCCACTAGGAGTGGTAGGGATCCGGCTAGGGTATAAAATAAAAAATAGGTGCCTGCATTAAGGCGTTCGGTTTGATTTCCTCATCGGGTAATAATAATTAGAGTTGGAATAAGGGTGGCTTCGAATATAATGTAAAATATAATAATTTCTGTGGCCCCGAATGCTATAATTAGGAAAGTCTGCAATGAGGTTAATAAGGTGATGAATAGGCGTTGTCGGCTGATGGGTTCTGGATAGATGTGGTTTTGGCTGGCTAGAATTATTAGGGGGAGAAGTCAGCACGTAAGGACCAAGAGGGGGGTAGATAGTGGGTCTGTAGCCAGGTATGTGTTTGAAGTAGTTCATCCGGCTTCTGAAGTATGTTTTAATCAGGTAAGACTGGTGAGGGCAATTAGTAGGCTGTGTGCGGTTGTTGTTGTTCACAGTCACTTAGGTGAGGATAACCAGATTGTTGGGAATAGTATAATTGTTGGGATTAATACTTTTAGCATTGTAATAAATTGAGGTTTTGTAGTCGATCAGTTCCGTGGGTTCGGGCTGTTGCAACTAGAAGGGCTAAGCCTGCGCTGGCTTCACAGGCAGAAAAAGCCAATAATAATATCGGGGCTGAGGAGAATGCGGTTGATTCAAATTGTATGGCTCAAAGGGCTAGTGCAATAAATAAGGACAGTATTATTCCTTCCAAACACAGTAGTGCGGAGAGTAGGTGGGTGCGATGGAATGCTAGGCCTATTAAGCCTAGCGCAAAGGCTGAGCTGAAGCTGAAGTGTACGGGTGTCATAAGGGGGTCGTGGAATTGAACTACGATTTTCTGAGCCGAAATCAGAGGTCTTGTATTGGACTAACTCCCTATTCCGCCCACTCTAGGCCTCCTTGGACTCATTCATAAATTAGTCCTAGTGTAAGTAGAATTAAGACTGACGTAGCCCAGAAAAAGGTTCCGGTGGGGTTGTGTAGTTGGTCTCCTCATGGTAGTGGTAGGAGTAGGGCAATTTCTAAATCAAATAGTAGAAATAAAATGGCTACAAGAAAGAATCGTAATGAAAATGGTAGTCGAGCGGACCCTAGGGGGTCGAAGCCGCATTCATATGGTGAGAGCTTCTCTGCGTCTGGGTTTATTTGTGGTAATCAGAAGGATACGATTGCTAGTACTATGGAGAGGGCAATTGTAATTACTAAAATTGTTATAATTAAGTTCATTATCTTTCCTTGGGGTTTAACCAAGACTAGGTGATTGGAAGTCACTCGTACTAACTTTGGATACTAGAAAGATATGAGCCTCATCAGTAGATTGATACGTAGAGGAATAGTCATACTACGTCTACAAAGTGTCAGTATCATGCGGCGGCTTCAAAGCCGAAGTGGTGTTCAGATGTGAAGTGGTATTGGATTTGGCGAAGTAGGCAAACGGCTAGGAATGAGGATCCAATAATAACGTGTAGTCCATGAAATCCTGTGGCTACGAAAAATGTTGAGCCGTAGACGCCGTCTGCAATTGTAAATGGGGCTTCGTAGTATTCTATGGCTTGGAGGGCCGTAAAATATAGTCCGAGCACAATTGTTAATGTTAAAGATTGGATGGCCTGTTTACGTTCACCTTCCATTAGGCTGTGGTGGGCTCATGTTACTGTGACCCCGGACGCTAGGAGAACAGCTGTGTTGAGTAGGGGTACTTCAAATGGGTCTAAGGTAATAATTCCTGTAGGGGGCCAGCAGCCTCCTAGTTCTGGTGTAGGTGCTAGGCTTGAATGGTAAAAGGCTCAGAAGAATCCTAGGAAGAAGAAGACTTCAGATGTAATAAATAGGATTATTCCATACCGCAGGCCTTTTTGTACAGGGGGTGTGTGGTGGCCTTGAAAAGTCCCTTCTCGAATGATGTCTCGTCATCATTGATATATAGTCAGGAGTAGAAGAACTAATCCGAGGGTTATTAGTGTTGTTGAGTGGAAGTGGAACCAGATTGCCAGGCCGGATGTCATTAATAGAGCTCCGATTGCACCGGTTAGGGGTCATGGGCTTGGATCAACCATATGATATGCATGTGCTTGGTGGGCCATTAAACGTTCTCTTGTAAGTATAAGCTTAGAAGGAGTACAAATACATAAGCTTGAATTATTGCCACCGCAACTTCTAGAAGTGTTAGGAGAAATAGAACTGCGGCCGTTAAGATTGCTACTGTTGGTATTATCGGGAGGAGTACGAATACGGCAGTGGCGATAAGCTGAATTAATAGATGTCCTGCTGTTAGATTTGCTGTTAGCCGCACTCCGAGGGCTAGGGGTCGAATAAATAGGCTGATTGTTTCAATAATAATTAATACTGGGATAAGGGGGATTGGGGTGCCTTCTGGTAGTAGGTGCCCAAGGGCTACTGTTGGTTGATTTCGTATTCCAATAAGGACGGTGGCGAGTCATAGTGGGACGGCAAATCCTATGTTTAGGGAAAGTTGTGTTGTTGGGGTAAAAGTATATGGTAATAATCCTAGCATGTTGATGGTAATTAGGAATACTATTAATGAGGCTAGAATTAGTGCTCATTTATGACCTCCTGTGTTTAGGGGTATTATAAGTTGATTGGTGAATCGGTTAATAAATCATCCTTGAATTGTGATTAGTCGGTTGTTGATTCATCGTGATGAGGGGGTGGAGTATAATACTCAGGGCAGTGCAATTGCGATTGCAATTAGGGGAATGCCAAGATAAGATGGGCTTGCAAATTGGTCGAAGAAGCTTATTGCCATGGTCAGTCTCAGGATTCAGTTTTGTGTTTTTCGGAGTCTAAAATAGTTGGCTCGTTGGGTGTAATATGACCTATTACTTTGGTTGGGATGATGGTAAGGAATACCAATCATGAAAATATTAGAATTGCGAATCAAGGGGCGGGGTTTAATTGAGGCATTTCACTAGGGGTGGTTGGGAGGCACCATTCTTTGGCTTAAAAGGCCAACGCTGAGGCCCAAATTTAGCTTCCAAGTGAGGCGTCTTCTAGTATTAATGAGGATCAGTTTTCGAAGTGTTCTAGTGGGACTGCTTCTACTACAATGGGTATAAAGCTGTGGTTGGCTCCGCAGATTTCTGAGCATTGTCCATAAAATACTCCTGGGCGGGAGGCAATAAAAGCTGTTTGATTTAGGCGGCCTGGGACAGCGTCCATTTTAACCCCAAGGGACGGGACGGCTCAGGAGTGTAATACGTCCTCAGCGGAAACAAGTACTCGGATTGGGGATTCTATTGGTACAACTATTCGGTGGTCTGTTTCAAGTAGGCGAAACTGTCCTGGATTGAGGTCTTGGGTGGGGACTATATAAGAATCGAATGCTAGATTTTCGTAGTCAGTGTACTCGTAGCTTCAATATCATTGATGGCCCATAGCTTTGATTGTTAGGTGTGGGTCGTTGATTTCATCTATAAGATATAAAATCCGTAGGGATGGAAGGGCAATTAAAACAAGAATTACAGCTGGTAGTACGGTTCATACAATCTCAATCTCTTGGGAGTCTAAAATATATTTGTTCGTAAGCTTTGTTGATACTATTGCAACAATAATATAAAGTACTAAAGTACTAATTAAAAATACAATTATTAAAGCGTGGTCGTGGAAGTGGAGAAGTTCTTCTATAACGGGTGATGCCGCGTCTTGGAATCCTAGTTGTGTGGGATGTGCCATTAAGCTTAAAGCTTAAGACATGCGGGGCTTTAACCCACTATTTCACCTTGACAAAGTGATGTAATTTACAAGTTTACTAATGTCTTAGAAGGAAGTGACAGAGTGGTTATGTGACTGGCTTGAAACCAGTAGATGGGGGTTCAATTCCTCCTTTCCTCGATTAATTTGATTGAACTTGAACAAATGCAGGTTCTTCGAATGTGTGGTATGGAGGGGGGCACCCGTGTAGTCATTCGACGTTTGTTGCGGTTAATTCTACGGACGAGACTTCTCGTTTTGCGGCGAAGGCTTCTCATAAAATAAACAGGAACATAATTACTGCAACTAGTGAAATTAGTGATCCAATTGATGATACTGTATTTCATAGGGTATAGGCATCTGGATAATCTGAATATCGGCGTGGTATTCCTGCCAGCCCAAGGAAGTGTTGTGGGAAGAAGGTGAGGTTCACGCCAATAAATATTACTCCGAAGTGGATTTTGGTTCAAGTGCTGTGCAGTGTGTATCCTGAGAATAGTGGGAATCAGTGTACGAAGGCTGCTATGATAGCAAATACAGCTCCTATTGATAATACATAATGAAAGTGTGCTACAACATAATATGTGTCGTGTAGTACAATGTCTAATGATGAGTTTGCTAGTACGATTCCTGTCAGGCCTCCTACTGTGAAAAGGAAAATAAATCCCAGGGCTCAGAGTATTGGTGTTTCTCATTTAATTGATCCCCCATGGAGGGTCGCCAGTCAGCTAAAGACCTTGACGCCTGTTGGGATGGCAATAATTATAGTTGCGGATGTAAAGTATGCTCGGGTGTCTACGTCTATTCCTACTGTAAATATATGATGGGCTCATACAATGAAGCCTAGTAGGCCAATCGCCATTATGGCTCAAACTATACCCATGTATCCGAATGGTTCTTTTTTACCCGCATAGTAGGCTACAACGTGAGAGATAATTCCAAATCCTGGCAGAATTAAGATGTAGACTTCGGGGTGGCCGAAGAATCAAAATAAGTGTTGATAGAGAATTGGGTCTCCTCCTCCGGCAGGGTCAAAGAATGTGGTGTTTAGGTTTCGATCTGTTAGGAGTATGGTAATTCCGGCAGCTAAGACTGGAAGAGATAGTAAAAGTAGGACGGCGGTCACAAGAACAGCTCATACAAATAGAGGAGTTTGGTATTGAGAGATGGCCGGAGGTTTTATATTAATTGTTGTTGTAATAAAATTAATTGCCCCGAGAATGGATGATACACCAGCTAGATGCAGGGAGAAAATGGTCAAGTCTACAGATGCGCCTGCGTGTGCTAGATTACCTGCTAATGGAGGGTAAACTGTTCATCCGGTTCCGGCCCCGGCTTCTACGCCGGATGAGGCTAAAAGTAAAAGGAAGGAGGGCGGGAGAAGTCAGAAGCTTATGTTGTTTATTCGGGGAAATGCCATATCTGGGGCTCCGATTATTAGAGGTACAAGCCAATTACCGAATCCGCCAATAAGAATGGGTATTACTATAAAGAAAATTATGACAAAGGCGTGTGCGGTAACGATGACGTTATAAATTTGGTCGTCACCTAAAAGGGATCCTGGCTGGCTTAGTTCGGCTCGAATAAGCAGGCTAAGAGCGGTACCGACTATTCCGGCTCAGGCACCAAATACTAAATAAAGGGTGCCAATATCTTTGTGGTTAGTAGAGAAGAATCAGCGTGTGATTGCCACAGGTAGGATGGCCGAAGCTAGGCGGTGGGTTGTAGCCCCGAAGATAGAGGTTTAAGTCCTCTTCCTATCAAGCCCCGTGGTGGAGTACACATTAGATTGCAAATCTTAAGACGCAGATTGACGTCTGCCGGGGCTTTCCCGCCTTACCCGGCTAACGGCGGGAAAGTAGATGAATGCTCGCTGGTTTGGGCGCTTAGCTGTTAACTAAGATTTTGTAGGATCGAGGCCTTCTCATCTAGAAAGGCCTTAGCTTAATTAAAGTGTCTGAGTTGCATTCAGAAGATGTGGGATAGAGTCCCGCAGGTCTTATCAGGGGCTAGGAGATTTTAACTCCTGCTTAGAGCTTTGAAGGCTCTTGGTCTAATTTATCCTAAGCCCCTAGGTAATTAGTATTAGGATAGCGGGGGTAATTGGCAGAAGTCCCAGGGCAGTTGTTGTTGATAGTGCCATTATAAGGGTTGATTGGGTTGTTTGGGTTCGTCAAGGTGTTGAGGCATTTGTTGTATTTGGGGAGATGGTAAGGGTTATGGCGTAGCATAGTCGTAGGTAAAAGTATAGACTTAGTAGGGCTGCCATAGCTATAATGGTTGCTGTTAGGGGGAGCCCCTGATTTGTTATTTCTTGTAAAATTAATCATTTAGGTATAAATCCTGTTAGTGGTGGGAGGCCTCCTAATGAAAGTAGGGCTAGGGCGGTGGTTGATGCTAGGATTGGGGTTTTTGATCATATTATTGTCAGAGTGTTAATTTTTGTAGCTGATGCTATTTTTATTGATAAAAATGCGGTGGAGGTTATTAAAATGTACAGGCTTAGTGCAAGTAGGGTTAGTTGCGGGGAGTATTGTAGGATAATAATTATTCAGCCTATGTGCGCGATTGATGAGTAGGCTAGGATTTTTCGGATTTGCGTTTGGTTTAGTCCTCCTCATCCTCCAACTAAGGTGGATAAGAGGCCTAGCATTGTAAGGATTGTAGGATCAGTTAATGGTGCTACTTGGATAATTAGGGCAAATGGGGCAAGTTTTTGTCAGGTTGATAAAATTAGTCCTGTGAGCAGGTCAAGTCCTTGTAGAACTTCTGGTAGTCAGAAGTGTATTGGTGCTAGGCCAATTTTTAGTGCCAGGGCAGTAATTGTTATTGTAGAGGCAAGGGGGTGGGCTAGGTTATTAATGTCTCATTGGCCGGTGGCCCATGCGTTGGTTGTTGCGGCAAATAAAATTATTGCTGCGGCGGTCGCCTGGGTTAGGAAGTATTTAGTGGTAGCTTCAACTGCTCGTGGGTGGTGTTGTTGTGCTATTAATGGGGTAATTGCTAAGGTGTTAATTTCTAACCCTATTCAGGCAAGTAGCCAGTGTGAGCTGGCGAAGGTTAAAGTGGTTCCCAGTCCTAAGCTAGACAAGAGAATGGCGAGTACGTAGGGGTTCATTGATAGGGGAGGGATTTTAACCGTCATGTTCGGGGTATGGGCCCGAAAGCTTAATTAGCTGACCTTATCATAGAAAGTGGTGTAAAGGAAGCACCAGGAGTTTTGATCTCCTGCGTATGGGTTCAATTCCCTTCTTTCTAGGAATTGGGGGGATTTTAACCCCCATAAGCCACTCTATCAAAGTGGTCCTTGGGTCTTCGGGCACAATTCCTTGTAGTTATAATTGTGGGGGGAGACCTGCGAATGCAATTGGGAGGGCGGTATGTCATAGAACCAGGGCTAAGGTTATAGGGAGGAAGTTTTTTCAGACTAAGTGTATGAGCTGATCATACCGAAATCGGGGGTATGAGGCTCGAACTCATAGGAAAACTATGGAAAGGATCGCGGCTTTGGTCATTAGGTTAATTGTTGTTAGTTCTGGAATTTGGGGCATGTGTGATGCGCCTATGAATAGGATAGCTGATAGTGTATTTATAAATAAGATGTTAGCGTATTCGGCTAGGAAAAATAGGGCAAATGGTCCGCCAGCATATTCTACGTTAAAACCTGAGACTAGTTCAGATTCGCCTTCGGTTAAGTCAAAAGGTGCACGGTTTGTCTCAGCCAGGGTTGAGATGTATCATATTGCGGCTAGGGGTCAGGCCGGGATTAGTAATCAGATGCTTTCTTGTGTAATGTTAAATGTCTGGAGGGTGTAGCCTCCTGAAAAGATGATAATGGATAGTAGAATTAGTCCGAGGCTTACTTCATATGAGATGGTTTGGGCGACGGCTCGGAGGGCGCCAATTAGTGCGTATTTTGAGTTTGATGCTCAGCCAGATCCAAGAATGGAGTAGACTGCTAGGCTTGATAGGGCCAATACAAATAGGATTCCCAGACTTAGGTCTGTAACGGGATATGGTATTGGTATTGGGGCTCATAGGGTTATTGCCAGGGTTAGTGCGAGTATTGGTGTTATTAAAAATAGGAGGGGGGAGGATGTGGATGGGCGGATTGGTTCTTTAATGAATAGTTTGACCCCGTCAGCAATTGGCTGAAGTAGTCCATAGGGTCCAACAATATTTGGGCCTTTTCGTAATTGCATATAGCCTAAAACTTTCCGTTCAATTAGTGTTAGAAAGGCTACGGCTAATAATACTGGGACGATGTATGCTAGGGGGTTAATTAGGTGGGTGAGTAGAGTGTTTATCATAAACTAAGAAGAGGATTTGAACCTCTGGCTGAAAGGGCTTAGGCCTTTTGCAATTACCATGCTCTGCCATCTTAGTGTGGCCTTATTTTGGCTTGTGTTTTGGGTTCTCCTCTTATTTAATTTAGTTGTCTTCATTAATTAAGGGTGAGGCGTGCTTTTGGTATAGGCCTCTTTTTTCCGGTCCTTTCGTACTAGGAAAAATAACGTTACAGATAGAAACTGACCTGGATTGCTCCGGTCTGAACTCAGATCACGTAGGACTTTAATCGTTGAACAAACGAACCCTTAATAGCGGCTGCACCACTAGGATGTCCTGATCCAACATCGAGGTCGTAAACCCTCTCGTCGATATGGACTCTTGGAGGGGATTGCGCTGTTATCCCTAGGGTAACTTGGTTCGTTGATCGGCCTTTAGGCCGGATCATAACTGGTCAAAGATTTTTGTGACTTAGAAATGTCTTTCTTAGTTTTAGGGTTTGGCCCCGGTCCACTTGGAGGATTTTTTGTTCTCCATGGTCGCCCCAACCGAAGGTAAAATACCATTTTCTACTAGGTTTAATTCTTTTAAGCAGGTTGTTTGACGTAGATGGGTTTGTACCTTAAGCTCCAAAGGGTCTTCTCGTCTTGTATTTTTATACCCGCTTCTGCACGGGTAGATCAATTTCACTGACTTGAAAGGGGAGACAGTTAAGCCCTCGTTTGGCCATTCATACAGGTCTTCATTTAAAAGACAAGTGATTGCGCTACCTTTGCACGGTCAAAATACCGCGGCCGTTGAACTTGTGGTCACTGGGCAGGCTGGACCTCCTATACATAGGGGTTTGCAGGAGGCGATGTTTTTGGTAAACAGGCGAGGCTTATGTTTGCCGAGTTCCTTCCCTTTCTTTTAGTCTTTCCATTGTGGCACTCCGGTGTAGGTTTAACGATTCAGGTGTTGTTGGTTTTTCTTGGGTTTTTTGCTTATAACATTACCCTCTTTTTTTGGGTTCGTTAATTTCCAGTGGTTAGTCCGATCTGGTTTACACTTGTGCGTGGAGAGAATTCTCTTGTTACTCATTTTAGCATAGTCTCTTTCATATTATATGAAATGGCCTGATATTGTTAGGGGATTTGGGTTATTTATCAGAATAATAAATTTTATGTCGTTTGAGCTTTAACGCTTTCTGTTCAGGTGGCTGCTTTTAGGCCCACTGAGACGACGGATTTTAGAAAGTATGATCCTTATCCTTCTGCTTAAGGTTGTGTCCTTTTTTTAAGGGGCTGTACCCCCTTAAACTAACTCTCGTATTTCTCTTCTTACTTGTTTAGGTATTTCTTAATTGATTAAAGGGGTACGAGGCTGAACTTCTATTCATTTCTCAGGCAACCAGCTATCACCAAGTTCGGTAGGTCTATCACTTCTACCCGAGGCTCTTCCCACTCTTTTGCCACAGAGACGGGTTGGCCCATTAAGGCTGTCCTGGGGTAGCTCACTTGGTTTCGGGGTTTCAAACTAAAGGTCGCTTTGCTTGTGTTATACTGGCTAAATCATGATGCAAAAGGTACGAGGTTTAGGCTCTGCTTTTTTGTGCTTTTATGAATTGTTTCATTACTCTTTCAGCTTTCCCTTGCGGTACTTTCTCTATCGCTTAAGGCTACCTTTTCCGTCTCCCGTACTAAGGTGGAAGAATGATTTATTTTATTGTTTATTTTCATGTTGTATTATTTATGTTATTAAATTAGTCTGGTGATAAGCTAGCTGTTTGGCTCAGGACGATCCAACTTGCATGGATGTCTTCTCGGTGTAAGGGAGATGCTTAACTATCTCAGCCACGTCCTGGGTTTGATCCAAGTGCACCTTCCGGTACACTTACCATGTTACGACTTGCCTCCCCTTGTCGGTGCTTTGGTGTTAGAGACATTCATTGCTGTGTGACAGGGGAGAGTGACGGGCGGTGTGTACGCGCCTCAGAGCCGAGTTCAAAAGGACGCTCTATTTCCTTTTTACTACTAAATCCTCCTTCGAGTGGTGTTTTCAGGGTACTGTCCGTAATATTCTATAGTAGAAAATGTAGCCCATTTCTTCCCACTTCGTACGCTACACCTCGACCTGACGTTTTGGAGTATATCCATTTAGCTTACTGTTAGTCCTTCACAGGGTAAGCTGACGACGGCGGTATATAGGCGGGGGTGGCCAGAAGTGGTGAGGTTTAACGTGGGTTATCGGTTCTAGAACAGGCTCCTCTAGGGGGGTCTGAGGCACCGCCAAGTCCTTTGGGTTTTAAGCTAACGCTCGTAGTACCCTGGCGGACGTTTGTTGTGTATTAACGTCTAGGTTTACGGCTGAGCATAGTGGGGTATCTAATCCCAGTTTGTTTCTCAGCTTTCGTGGAGTCGGGCGGATTTTATTAAAGCTACTTTCGTTTATTGGGCTTCGGATACTCAGGAGCGTATGACGGCCAAGAGGCCCTTTGGCTTTAAAAGTTTTTATTACCCCTAACCACCCTTTACGCCGTGTCTATCAACTAGGGCCTCTCGTATAACCGCGGTGGCTGGCACGAGTTTTACCGGCCCTTTTAGCATTAACTAAGTCAAGTTTTCACTTATGGCTTAATGTCTATCACTGCTGAATTCCCTTGGGGGTGTGGCGTGGCAAGGCGTCTTGGGCGGAGGGTTGGTGCCTGATGCCTGCTCCTCGTCCCCGGGCAGGGGATTAAGGGCATCCTCACAGGGCTGCGGATACTTGCATGTGTAAATTGTGCTATAGCTGTTAGTAAAGTCAGGACCAAGCCTTTGTGCATGCGGAACTTTTTAGGGTTCATCTTAGCATCTTCAGTGCTATGCTTTGTTTTAAGCTACGCTAGC